CAAATACCTTATTGAAAGAAGTTTACGTTAAGTGTTGAGAAACAGAAAATGGATATCCATTTTATATCACTAAAATTTATTAATATAATAATTAGAATTTAGAATAAATAATCTAATTACTAATTATTATTTTCTAGAATATTGATCAATATCAAAAAATCGAAATCTATAGCTATTGCTATTATGAATAGCTAATACTGAATAATTCATATTAATCGAAAAAAAAAAGATCCTATTCATTTACGATGCATACACAATTTTTGCTCTATTTGAGCCCGCTTAGCTCAGAGGTTAGAGCATCGCATTTGTAATGCGATGGTCATCGGTTCGATTCCGATAGCCGGCTTTTGTCTATTTGTTTTGATTTTCACATGATTGAGAGTGTATTTTTGAAATCAAAGAACATTGAAATGGCTTTTTCCCTTTTTTCCAAGGGTTGCCGACCTATTATATGCCCCATTTCAATTAGCAAAAAAACAGTAAGAATTCGGTTTCGGCAGAACAAAAAGAGGATTATTTTTTTTCTAATAAATTTCTATTTCTATTGATATGATATATAAATTAATATAGAAAGAAAATGATTTCTATACATTTCTATACATAAATCAAAAATGGTAATTCTATTACTCCAATTCAATCCATTTCTTAATTCTTTTTAGGACAATACTTCATTGTATTATTATTATTGTATTTCGCCTCGCTTAATTTATCAATTTATTTAGTTCAGTTTGTTTATGTCCAAACAAAAAAGGAGTCTTCATGTCGCGTTATAGGGGGCCTCGCTTCAAAAAAATACGTCGTCTTGGGGCTTTACCAGGTCTAACTAGTAAAGGGCCTAGAGCCGGAAGCGATTTTAGAAACCAATCGCGCTCTGGGAAAAAATCTCAATATCGTATTCGTTTAGAAGAAAAACAAAAATTGCGTTTTCATTATGGTCTTACAGAACGACAATTACTAAAATATGTTTGTATAGCCGGAAAAGCCAAGGGGTCAACAGGTCGGGTTTTACTACAATTACTTGAGATGCGTTTGGATAACATCCTTTTCCGATTGGGTATGGCTTCGACTATTCCCCAAGCCCGCCAATTAGTTAACCATAGACATATTTTAGTTAATGACCATATAGTAGATATACCAAGTTATCGCTGCAAACCACACGATATTATTACGGCGAGCCATGCTCAAAAATCTAGAGATATGATTCAAAGTTATCTTAATTCATCTCCTCATGAGGAAGTTCCAAAACATTTGACTCTTCACCCATTCCAATATAAAGGATTAGTCAATCAAATAATCGAGAGTAAATCGATTGGTTTGAAAATAAATGAATTGCTAGTCGTAGAATATTATTCTCGGCAAACTTAAACCTAACTCAACTAAGAAGAGGTTTGGACAACTTTATTACTCCTACCCCCTTTCCTTCCCATAAAAAAAGTAACTAAAAAAGGACGCAGGATAAAGTACTTATCCAGGGAATAGCAATAGCAAATCGATATCAAAATTACCGAGGGTTCGAGTTCTACCTTTTTGAATTTGAGTATGTGTTGTTCTTTGATACATTGTGTTCATTAAGATTGGTAAATTAGTTGAGGGTACGGAAAGAGAGGGATTCGAACCCTCGGTAAACAAAAGCCTACATAGCAGTTCCAATGCTACGCCTTGAACCACTCAGCCATCTCTCCTACGTAATGATTATGCCCCATCAACCGAATCAATAGCGAGCCACTTTTATTTTGACTTTACTTGACCTTCAAAAATTCCGGGCAATCAATTCGAAAAAAAGTATGAAAAAACAAAAAGAGGAAAGATATCGATTTTTTAGATATCCATTTATGTTATCTAGTGCTCCCATCCTTTTCGGATATTTTGACACGAATTCAATCAATCGTAAGGAATCAACTAATCGGTCTATCTATTTTGTTTTTTTCTTCAATTTCGAGATGAGATGGGAATCAGACTAGGACCTCTTCATTCTTATACTAGTCGACTAGATTTGTATGAAATCGAAACTATTTCTTATTATTTTATTTAATTCCGGTCAAAAAGAAATAATTTAAGGAAGAGGAGTTTTCAAATTTTAAAAATTCTGTTTTTATGTTATTTCGTAGTGTACAATTCCTTTGTTTGTGGGGAATCATTTTCTTACGAAAGGTAATGAAAAGAATTTGAGAGTGGATTGCTATCTATGACTAAATCGAGTATAAATGGAAATTTTATTGATAAAACCTTTTCAATTGTAGCCAATATCTTATTACGAATAATTCCGACAACTTCAGGAGAAAAGGAGGCATTTACCTATTACAGAGATGGTGTGATTTGTCATTAGTTTACATATCTTTTCGATCTCAATTTTATTTACCGCCTTCAGTCTTATAAGACTGACGCATGATTTCGGACTATAAAAAAAAATGAAATAAATCTACGCTTTTTGAAGGTGAGGTTTGTAAAAAAAAAAACAATTCCTTCTGTCGTGTATCCCCGATTAATGCAGCCTCAGATGCTTGAATTGTCGATTCTAGTAGTGAGCCAGAGGTTAAAACTTATGAATCTGTATTGCGGTGCGAGTCAACCCTCATCCATTAGAATCAATAGACAGTATAGGAGAAGAAGCACTACACCTAGAAATCAACAATACGCAGACTTTGACTTTGGTCGAAATTATCGCCTTCCTTATTGAGATCGAAACTAAAATGGTTGGGACAACAAACATCCATCTCGTTCCTATTTTGGATACCTGTATAACCATCGAAGACTGTTGAAGTGACCAATTCCTGGAAATTAAAGGGCGTAGGGGACAAAGAAATTGTTGAAGTTACCATTTTTTATTTAAGATTAACCCATTTGATGTTAAAAAAATCTTTGGCAGGAAGGTTGGCTAGAGATTTCTTGTAAAAACACTAGCCCCACTCAGTCCATAACGAGAATTTTGCACTCTTTTTTTATTCCATGTATTATTCTCATTATGCACCTAAGGGAGGAGCCGTATGAGGTGAAAATCTCACGTATGGTTCTGGAACGGAGATTCTTAAAAATGAACGACGACCGTAACGGATGTCGGCTCAATCCGAAGGAAATTATGCAGAAGCTTTACAGAATTATTATGAAGCTATGCGACTAGAAATTGATCCTTATGATCGAAGTTATATACTCTATAACATAGGCCTTATTCACACAAGGAACGGAGAACATACGAAAGCTTTAGAATATTATTTTAGAGCACTCGAACGAAACCCCTTCTTACCACAAGCTTTTAATAATATGGCTGTGATCTGTCATTACGTGCGGCTATCTCCACTATAGAAAGAAAAAAGGAAAGAGAAAAGAGTAGTAAATACTAGAAAAAAAAAAATGGGTTTTTCTACATAAGCATCGTCCACAAAACGATTTTTATCAGCTGTAGCAAAGAAAGGAACTTCTTAGAAGTAGAAATATCAAGAAATAGATATGCCTAGATACTTTCTTCTATATTCTATGGATAAAGGATCCAATTGATAAAGAAAGCGCCGTCAAGATCAATTAGTGATGTTTTGGGACGATACAATAATAACTGCTTACTTAATTTAAGTCATGATACAAGAAAAAAGTTAGGAATCGACGTATGTAATAAAGTCGATCCCCTAAGGTATTGAGCAGCGGTGTAGCATCAGATCCCAAAGATAGTAAGTCTTTGTTTTTCTTTCTAGTTTTAATAGAATTTCAAATTCAAATAGAAAGAAAATGAAATAAAATATAGGAATATGAAGAAAAGACTTTTTCTAAGATTCTCTATAAAATCAGTTTTTCTATGAAACCGAGATAGTTACCTTTGAGAAACTTCTAGCAATATTGTAAATGCCTATGTTGAGGGTGGGAGAAAAGATAAAACGAAAAACAAAATTCATTATTAATATGAAACCAAATTCAAGTTTGAAACTCATACAATTAATCTCTTTTTGTTAACCCGATAAAAAAAACAAGGGGGAGAGATCTCTGAGAAATCTCATTCTATTAGATATTAGATGGTGTAGATTGAAAAAACGGGATACCACAAGAATTGTGAGCCGTATGAGTTAGGAAACTCTCAAGTACGGTTCTCGAGGAAGGAATTGAACAGCCTATTCTGACCGGGGGGAACAGGCCATTCGACAGGGAGATTCTGAAATTGCGGAAGCTTGGTTTGATCAAGCCGCTGAGTATTGGAAACAGGCTATAGCGCTTACTCCCAGTAATTATATTGAAGCCCAAAATTGGTTGAAGATCACAAGGCGTTTCGAATAAGAGCACTCTTTTTTTATTTATTAGTCTGATTAGTCAAATGTCAAATAAAGCGAATCTTTTTTATGACAAAAACAACCAAAGAATTTCATTATATCCTTTCAAAGAGCATTTTCTATTTCGTATGGGATATAAACGATAGGCAGAAGTATAAACGATACGCAGATAGAGTCGAATATATATTTCTTTGCAACGATCCATGCCTGTTTTCATGGGATTTGGAATAAAATAAGAAGAAATAAATATGTCTATGTTGGGGGTAATGGAAGACATAACGTAACGACATCTAAGAACATCTAATTGAGATGTTAATAAATACGCCGGGTTGCGCAAAAAAACGATTTTTGGATCAACACAAAGACCCGAAAGGATTTTAGACGATTCAAAAGGTCCGTTGTGCGCCGCATGGCTATGTCATAATAGATCCGAACACTTGCCACGAATCGACTTCTAGATCATAATTGCTCGAGTGAATAACTGAAAAAAAGGATGGGAGATTGAGGAGAATAAAAAAATTAGAAAGAGCTCTCAGAGATTCATTAATTATTTGACTGTTGGCGGGTTTCTTTGTATGTGTTGTCCGGAAAGAGGAGGACTCAATGATTATTCGTTCGCCGGAACCAGAAGTCAAAATTTTGGTAGATAGGGATCCCATAAAAACTTCTTTCGAGGAATGGGCCAAACCAGGTCATTTTTCAAGAACAATAGCTAAAGGCCCCGAAACTACCACTTGGATTTGGAATCTA